TTAAAAATAAGCTAAATAAAGCTTTTGGGTTCATACCTCAAATATAAAGGATATACCTTTTTTTTAAAAATAAAGTGCCTGAAAAAGGATTATTCTGATAGGATAAATTATGTAATATTAAAATTACCTTTATTATATTTTATAGAATTTAACTATTCTTTTAATATCAAAAATTAATGTGCATCTTACACTAAAATATAATATATATATATATATTAAATTTATAATTTAAATTAATTAACTATTGATTATTTTATATTTACATATACAATAATTCAAGTAAGATATTTTTTTTTTTTATTTTATTTTTTAGAACATTTATCTCTATCTCATCAAATTCATGAATTGGTTGTTGAATTGGATTAGAAATTAATTTATTAAGATTTATTCCGTTAATTAATAATAATAATAATATATTAATATCAGAAGCATCTTTAAAATATTTCTTAATTCAAACTATTGCCTCAATTAATTTTCTATTTTGTATTATTTTTAAAATAATTTATTTTTTTAATATTAATATAAATTTTTTACTTATAATAATAATTAACTCATCTTTATTAATAAAAATAGGATCAGTTCCTTTTCATTTTTGATTTCCCAACATTGTTGAAGGAATATCTTGAATAAATAATTTTATTTTAATAACTTGACAAAAAATTACCCCCATAATTTTATTATCATATTATTTTAATAAAAATTTATTAATTATTAGAATTATTCTTAACATTATAATTGGATCATTAGGAGGATTAAATCAAACTTCTTTACGAAAAATTTTAGCATTTTCTTCAATTAATAACTTAGGATGAATAATTTCATCAATTATTATTAGAGAAAATTTATGATTATTTTATTTATTAATATATTCTTTTTTAATTAGTATAATAATTTTTTTATTTTATATATTAAATGTATTTTTTATTAATCAATTATTTATTTTAAATTTAAAAATTTTAATTAAATTAAATCTAATAATTAACTTTCTTTCATTAGGAGGATTACCCCCATTTATTGGATTTTTTCCAAAATGAATTGTAATTAATTTTTTAATAATAAATAAATTTTATCTTTTAACTTTAATTTTTGTTATAATAAGATTATTAATATTATTTTTTTATATTCGAATTATTTATTCATCATTTATTTTAAATTATTTTAAAATAAAATGATTTAAAATTAATATTAAAAATAATATTATATATTTTTTTAATTTTATATCTATATTATCTATTATAGGAATTATTTTTAGAACTATAATTTTTTTTTAAATTAGTATATAAATAAAAAAGAAGAAAAAAGGTTTTAAGTTAAATTAAAACTAATAATCTTCAAAATTATTTATAAAGAATAATATCTTCTTTAAGCCTTAAATATTCTTTATATTACCTTAAAATTTGCAATTTTAAATCATTTTTGACTATAAAACTATTTTCATTTTTAACAAAAGAGAATTTTTTTTTTCTCGTTAATAAATTTACAATTTATCGCTTATAACTCAGCCATTTTATTTTCATTTTATATTGCGAAAATGACTTTATTCTACAAATCATAAAGATATTGGAACTTTATATTTTATTTTTGGAATTTGAGCTGGAATAGTAGGAACTTCATTGAGATTATTAATTCGAGCTGAATTAGGAAATCCAGGTTCTCTAATTGGAGATGATCAAATTTATAATACAATTGTAACAGCTCATGCTTTTATTATAATTTTTTTTATAGTTATACCTATTATAATTGGAGGATTTGGTAATTGATTAGTACCTTTAATGTTAGGAGCTCCAGATATAGCTTTTCCCCGAATAAATAATATGAGATTTTGACTTCTTCCTCCCTCTATCACTTTATTAATTTCAAGAAGAATTGTTGAAAATGGAGCAGGAACTGGATGAACAGTTTACCCCCCACTATCATCTAATATTGCTCATGGAGGAAGATCAGTAGATTTAGCAATTTTTTCATTACATTTAGCTGGAATTTCATCAATTTTAGGTGCAATTAATTTTATTTCTACTATTATTAACATACGATTAAATAATATATCATTTGATCAATTACCATTATTTGTATGATCTGTAGGAATTACAGCATTTTTATTATTATTATCATTACCAGTTTTAGCAGGAGCAATTACTATATTATTAACAGATCGAAATTTAAATACTTCATTTTTTGATCCTGCAGGAGGAGGAGATCCAATTTTATATCAACATTTATTTTGATTTTTTGGACACCCTGAAGTTTATATTTTAATTTTACCGGGATTTGGGATAATTTCTCATATTATTTCCCAAGAAAGTGGAAAAAAAGAAACCTTTGGATGCTTAGGGATAATTTATGCCATAATAGCAATTGGAATTTTAGGATTTATTGTTTGAGCACATCATATATTTACTGTAGGAATAGATATTGATACTCGAGCATATTTTACTTCAGCAACTATGATTATTGCAGTTCCAACAGGAATTAAAATTTTTAGTTGGTTAGCTACTTTACATGGTACTCAAATTAATTATAGTCCTTCAATTATTTGAAGATTAGGATTTGTATTTTTATTTACAGTAGGAGGATTAACAGGAGTTATTTTAGCTAATTCATCAATTGATATTACCTTACATGATACTTATTATGTAGTAGCTCATTTTCATTATGTATTATCTATGGGGGCTGTATTTGCTATTATTGCAGGATTTATTCATTGATATCCATTATTTACTGGATTAACTCTCAATCCATATTTATTAAAAATTCAATTTTTTATTATATTTATTGGAGTTAATTTAACTTTTTTTCCCCAACATTTTTTAGGATTAGCAGGTATACCTCGACGATATTCTGATTATCCTGATTCTTATATTTCATGAAATATAATTTCTTCTTTAGGTTCATATATTTCTTTATTATCAATTATAATAATTATTATTATTATATGAGAATCAATAATTAACCAACGATTAATTTTATTTTCGATAAATTTAACTTCTTCAATTGAATGATTACAAAATCTTCCTCCTTATGAACATTCTTATAATGAATTACCCATTTTAAATATTTTCTAATATGGCAGATTATATGTAATGGATTTAAACCCCATTTATAAAGGTTTATCCTTTTTTTAGAAATGGCAACATGATCAAATCTTAATTTACAAAATAGAGCATCTCCTTTAATAGAACAAATTATTTTTTTTCATGATCACACATTAATTATTTTAATCATAATTACTATTTTAGTAGGATATTTAATAATCAACTTATTTTTTAATAAATTTATTAATCGATTTCTTTTAGAAGGTCAAATAATCGAATTAATCTGAACTATTTTACCAGCAATTACCTTAATTTTTATTGCTTTACCTTCTTTACGACTTTTATACTTATTAGATGAATTAAACAATCCTTTAATCACTTTAAAATCTATTGGTCATCAATGATATTGAAGATATGAATACTCAGATTTTTATAATATTGAATTTGATTCTTATATAATTCCTTCAAATGAATTAATAAAAAATGATTTCCGATTATTAGATGTTGATAATCGAATTATTTTACCTATAAATAGACAAATTCGAATTTTAGTAACAGCTACTGATGTTATTCATTCATGAACTATCCCTTCTTTAGGAGTAAAAATCGATGCTAATCCAGGTCGATTAAATCAAATAAGATTTTATATTAACCGACCAGGATTATATTTTGGTCAATGTTCTGAAATTTGTGGAGCAAATCATAGATTTATACCTATTGTTATTGAAAGTATTTCCATAAAAAATTTCATTAATTGAATTAATAATTACTCATCATCAGATGACTGAAAGTAAGTATTGGTCTCTTAAACCACATTATAGTATTTTAACGATTACTTCTGATGAAATTATAAAGAATTAGTTAAAAAAATATAACATAAATATGTCAAATTTAAATCATTATAAAAATAATATTCTTTTATTCCACAAATAATACCTATTAATTGAATAATTTCTTTTATTTTTTTTATTATAATTTTCATTACATTTAACATTATAAATTATTATATTATAATTTTTAATATTAAAAAAAATAATAATTCTTATTTTTCTAAATCAAATTCTCAAAAAAAAAATTACTGAAAATGATAAGAAATTTATTTTCAATTTTTGATCCATCAACTAATTTATTTAACTTATCTATTAATTGAATTAGAACTATTTTAGGTTTAATATTTTTACCTTATACATTCTGATTAATTCCAAATCGATATTATATTTTATGAAATATAATTTTAATAAAATTACATAATGAATTTAAAACTTTATTAAAAAATAATTATTTTTCAGGATCTACTTTTATTTTTATTTCATTATTTTCATTTGTAATATTTAATAATTTTTTAGGGTTATTTCCTTATATTTTTACAAGAACTAGACATTTAAATTTAACATTATCTTTATCATTACCTCTTTGATTAAGATTTATATTTTATGGATGAATTAATAATTATCAACATATATTTAGTCATATAATTCCACAGGGAACACCCCCTATTTTAATACCTTTTATAGTTTTAATTGAAACTATCAGAAATATTATTCGTCCAGGAACTTTAGCTGTACGATTAACAGCTAATATAATCGCTGGCCATTTATTAATAACTTTATTAAGAAGAAACGGAAACAATATAAATTTTTTTATAATTATTTTTTTAATTATTACTCAAATTATATTATTAATTTTAGAATCAGCAGTTGCCATTATTCAATCTTATGTTATTGCAATCTTAAGAACTTTATATTCTAGTGAAGTAAATTAATTTTTTATATATATATATATATATATATTATTTATCACAAATGAAAATAAATTTTAATCATCCTTATCATTTAGTAGATTATAGACCATGACCTTTAACAGGTGCAATCGGAACATTAACATTAGTAACAGGAATAGTAAAATGATTTCATAATTTTAACATAAATTTATTAATATTAGGTTATATAATTGTAATTTTAACTATATTTCAATGATGACGAGATATTTGCCGAGAAGGAACTTTTCAAGGAAAACATACTATTAATGTAGTAAAAGGACTTCGATGAGGTATAATCTTATTTATTATCTCTGAAATTTTTTTTTTTTTATCTTTTTTTTGAGCATTTTTTCATAGAAGATTATCCCCAAATATCGAAATTGGATCTATATGACCCCCTATAGGAATTTTAACATTTAATCCTTTTCAAATCCCATTATTAAATACAATTATTTTAATTAGTTCAGGAATCACTGTTACATGAGCTCATCACTCACTATTAGAAAATAATTATACTCAATGTATACAAAGATTATTTTTAACAATTATTTTAGGAGTTTATTTTACTATATTACAAGCATATGAATATATTGAAGCTCCATTTACAATTGCAGATAGAATTTATGGATCAACTTTTTTTATAGCTACAGGATTTCATGGATTACATGTTATAATTGGAACTATATTTTTACTTATTTGTTTTATTCGACATTTTAAAAATCATTTCTCTAAAAATCATCATTTTGGATTTGAAGCAGCAGCCTGATATTGACATTTTGTAGATGTAGTATGATTATTTCTTTATATTTCTATTTATTGATGAGGTAATTAATTATTTATATAATATATTTAGTATATTTGACTTCCAATCAAAAAGATTAATTTAATTTTAATATAAATAATAATATTAATATTTTCATTAACACTAATTATTATTATTATTTCTAATATTATAATAATATTATCAATATTATTATCAAAAAAATCTTTTATAGACCGAGAAAAATGCTCTCCATTTGAATGTGGATTTGACCCTAAATCTTCAGCTCGAATTCCTTTTTCATTACATTTTTTTTTAATTACAATAATTTTCTTAATTTTTGATGTAGAAATTGCTTTAATTTTTCCTATTATTAATTTATTTAAAATAGTTAATATAATTATTTGAATAAAAACAAGTTTTTTTTTTTTATTTATTTTATTGATTGGATTATATCATGAATGAAAACAAAATATATTAAATTGAACTAATTAAATTAATAATTAATTAATATATTTTTTTTTATTAATATAAAAATTAATAACAAATAATTTTAATAATAATAATAATAATAATTAATATATACATAATTATATATATATATATATATATATATAAATAAGAAGCAATTTTGCATTTAATTTCGACTTAAAAAATTGAGAATTTTTTTTTCTCCTTATTTAAATTAATTACTACTACTACTACTAATATATATATATATATATATATATATATATATTATATAGGATTATAGTTTATTTAAAACATTTGTTTTGCATTCAAAAAAAATTAAATTTTATTTAATTTATCTTTTAATTGAAACCAAAAAGAGGTATATCACTGTTAATGATAAAATTGAATTTTAAATTTCCAATTAAAGAAATATAAATTTAAAATAAAGCTGCTAACTTTATTTTTAGTGGTTAAATTCCATTAATATTTCTTATTTATAAAAAAAAAAATTTTTTATTTTTACAATGAAAATGTAAAGTTTTAATTAAACTATATAAATTTAATTACTTAAAGATAAAATTACCTCCTTAATATCTTCAATATTAAACTCTAAATTATAAGCTATTTAAATTTTTTTTATATAATATAATATAATAATATAAATATAATAAATAATATTCATAAAATAAATCTAAATAAATAAATTTTTAAATTATTAATTTGATAAATTCTATAAAAAATAGAGTAATTTTTTATAATATTAAACATTCCTCAACCTCTATAAACTTCTCTTCAACCTATATCAATATTTTTTAATAATTTTTGACCATAATTTAAAAAATAATAATTTAATCCATAAGTTCTTAAATTAGGTAAAAATCATATTAAACATAAAAAATTTCTTAAATTATAAAAACATAAAAATTTATTTAAAGAATAAATTTTTATATTTCTAACAATATAACCTAATAATAAACCTAAAATTATTACATAAACTACTATTAACTTTAAATGAAATGTTAAATAAATTATATAAGGATAATAAAATAATATTCATATTAAAGAAGAACCTCTAATCACTCTTATAATTAATAATACTATTATTCTTTTTAATATAATATAATCTTCATCATATAAATTATAAATACATAATAAATTAAAATCATTCACTATTAAATATATAGATAATCGAATTGAATAATATATTGTTAAACCTGTAGAAATATAATACAAAAAAAAAATTAAAAAATTAAAATTTCTAAAAACTATTATCTCTAAAATTATATCCTTTGAATAAAATCCAGAAAGAAATGGAATTCCACATAAAGATATATTAGAAACATTAAAACATAAACAAGTTATAGGAATATAAAAACTAATACCTCCTATATAACGAATATCTTGTATATTATTTATTATATGAATAATCACTCCTGCACATATAAATAAAAGAGCTTTAAACATAGCATGAGTTAATAAGTGAAAAAAAGCTAAAATTGGAAATCCTATACTTAAAATTCTTATTATCAATCCTAATTGTCTTAAAGTAGATAAAGCAATAATCTTTTTTAAATCAAACTCATAATTAGCAGATATTCCTGCTATAAATATAGTTAATCTAGAAAATAATAATAATATTTTTAAGAAAAAAGTATCAATTAATAATATATTAAAACGAATTAATAAATAGACCCCAGCTGTAACTAAAGTTGAAGAATGAACTAATGATGAAACAGGTGTAGGAGCTGCTATAGCAGCAGGTAATCAGGAACTAAAAGGAATTTGAGCACTTTTAGTTATAGCTGCTACAATAATTATTAATTTAATAATAAATATTTCATAATCATTTTTTATAAATTCTAAATAAAAAATATAATTTCATCTACCATAATTTAATATCCAAGAAATAATTATTAAAATTAAAACATCCCCAATTCGATTAGATAAAGCAGTTAATATACCAGCATTATAAGATTTAATATTTTGATAATAAATAACTAAACAATAAGATACTAAACCTAAACCATCTCAACCTAATAAAATTCTAATAATATTTGGTCTAACAATTAATAAAATTATAGAAAAAACAAACATTAAAACTAACATCACAAATCGAATTAAATTTATTTCTGATCTTATATATCTCTTTCTATAATAAATAACAACTGAAGAAATTAAAGAAACAAATATTAAAAATAATAAAGATATTCAATCTAATAAAACAGATATAACAATTATTCTAGAATTAACACTCACAATTTCCCACTCTAATATAATTACTAAATTATTTATTAAAAAATATATTAATAAAAAAAAATTTAATATTCTAAATAAAAATAAAAAAAAAAATGAAATGAAACAAATACAATAATTATTTATTTTAATAACTTAAAATGATTTTTATCATATTTTTGACTCCACAAATCAATATTTTATTTAAATTATTTAAATTTTATTATTATTATTATTATATATAATATATATATATATATAAATAAATTTAAATAAATCAGATTATATAATCAATTTTTATAATTAATATATTTAAAGGAAATCAATGTAAAAATAATAATAAATATTCTCGAGAAATACCAGTATAAAATCTATAAATACCATAATATAAATTTCCATGTTGAGTAAAAGAATATAAATATAATCTATAACCAGCTCTAAAAAAAGAAATTAATATTAATAATAATATAGAAAAAATAGATCATCTAACCATTCTATTAATTAATATAATTTCCCCCATTAAATTTAAAGAAGGAGGAGCTGCTATATTAGAAGATAGTAATAAAAATCATCATAAACTTATTGAAGGTATAAAATTAATTAAACCTTTATTCACTATTAATCTTCGTCTATTTAAACGTTCATATATAATATTAGCTAAACAAAATATTCCAGAAGAACATAAACCATGACCAATTATTATTATATATGAACCTAAAAATCCTCAATAATTTATTACCATAATACCAACAATTACTATTCTCATATGAGAAACTGATGAATAAGCAATTAAAGATTTAATATCTAACTGACAAAAACATTTTAATCTAATATAAAAACCTCCAATTAGTCTAATAATAATTCAAATATAATTTAATGTTATATTAATTTGTTGTAATATAACTATTATACGAATTAATCCATAACCCCCTAACTTTAGTATAATTCCCGCTAAAATTATAGAACCAGATACTGGAGCTTCAACATGAGCTTTAGGTAATCATAAATGTCTTATATATATCGGTATTTTTACTAAAAAAGCCATAATTATTGATAAATAAATTAAATAATAATTAAAATTATAAAACTTAAAAAAAAAAATTCTTAAACAACTTTTTATATTATATAAAAAAAAAATTGAAACTAATAAAGGTAAAGATATAAATAAAGTATAAAATAATAAATATATACCTGCTTGAATACGTTCAGGTTGATAACCTCAACCGATAATCAATATTAATGTCGGAATTAATCTACCCTCAAAAAATAAATAAAATATAAAAATATTAGTAACTCTAAAAGTTAATAATAATAATAATAATAATAATAAAATATTTAATAAAAAAAAATTAATATAATATTTATTTTTAAATAAATTTTCTCTAGCTATAATTATTAAAATACAAATTCACAAACTTAATAAAATAAAACCAAAAGATATAATATCACAAGAATATATATATCTAAAATTAAAAAAATTATTAATTGTAATTGTTATATTTATTATAAAAAACATCATAACAAATATAAATATTTGAACCAATCAAAATATATTGTTTATAAAACAAAAAGGAATTATAAAAATTAATATCATAATAAATTTTATCATTTACCTTATTATTTTTTTTTATAAAAAATTAAAACTTTGAAAATAATCATTACCATGAGTTCGAATTATAGAAACTAAAATTGATAAACCTAAAGCTCCCTCACAAACTGAAAAAACTAAAAATACTATTAATATATACATATCATAATTAATTATTAATAAATACATAAAAAATAAAAAAAAAATATTTAAAACTATAAATTCTAATCTTAATAAAACAATTAATAAATGTTTATGCTTAGAAATAAAAATTAAATTTCCAACATAAAATATAATAATAACAATAATATATATATTAATAATTATCATTAGTTAATATTTTTTGTTTTTATAGTTTATATAAAACATTGGTCTTGTAAACCAAAAATAAGTAATTTCTTTAAAAACTTCAAAGAGAAAGAAAAATCTTCATCTATAATCTCCAAAATTATAATTTTTATTAAAATACTCTTTGATATTATAAAAATTATATTATATTTCACTATACTATTTATTTCATTTTTTATAACTTTTTTAACTCACCCTATTTCTATAGGATTAATAATCCTAATTCAAACTTTAATAATATGTATATTAATAGGAATACTATATAAAACTTATTGATTTTCTTATATTTTATTTTTAATTTTTTTAGGAGGATTATTAGTTATATTCATTTATGTGTCAAGAATTGCCTCTAATGAATTATTCAATTTCTCAATAAAAAATAAATTTTTCTTAATAATTATAATAATAATTTTAATTATATTAATATTAATCTTAAATAATAATTTAAAATTTATAAATTTATCAAATAACTTATCAGATAATAATAATTTTTATCATATTTATATATTTAATAATGAAAATAAAATTAACTTAAACAAGTTATATAATAATCATAATTTTTTAATAATAATAACATTAATAATTTATCTTTTTATTACATTAATTGCTGTTGTAAAAATTACTAATATTTTTTATGGACCTTTACGATCATTTAATTAATTTTTTTTATACAAATGATAAATAATAAATATATTAATCTACGAAAAAAACACCCTTTAATTAAAATTATTAATGGATCTTTAATCGATTTACCAACTCCAATTAATATCTCTAGTTGATGAAATTTTGGATCATTATTATCAATATGTTTAATTATTCAAATTGTTACAGGATTATTCTTAACAATATATTATAATGCAAATATTGAATTAGCATTTTATAGAGTAAATTATATTTGTCGAAATGTAAATTATGGTTGAATAATTCGAACAATTCATGCAAATGGAGCTTCTTTTTTTTTTATTTGTATTTACTTACATATTGGACGAGGAATTTATTATGAATCTTTTAATTTAAAACACACATGATTTATTGGAATTATAATTTTATTTTTATTAATAGCAACAGCTTTTATAGGATACGTTTTACCTTGAGGTCAAATATCATTTTGAGGTGCAACAGTAATTACAAACTTATTATCAGCAATCCCTTATTTAGGAAATAATTTAGTAAATTGAATTTGAGGGGGATTTGCTATTGATAATGCTACTTTAACTCGATTCTATACTTTTCATTTTCTATTACCTTTCATTATCTTAATAATAACAATGATTCATTTACTATTTCTTCATCAAACAGGATCTAATAACCCATTAGGATTAAATAGTAATTTAGATAAAATTCCATTCCATCCATTTTTTACATTTAAAGATTTATTAGGATTTTTAATTATTTTATTTATATTAATCATATTAACTTTAACAAATCCATATATATTAGGAGATCCAGATAATTTTATTCCAGCCAATCCTTTAGTTACTCCAGTACATATTCAACCAGAATGATATTTCTTATTTGCGTATGCAATTTTACGATCAATCCCTAATAAATTAGGAGGAGTAATTGCTCTTATTATATCAATTTTAATTTTAATTATTTTACCTTTTACTTTCAATAAAAAAATTCAAGGAATCCAATTTTATCCTTTAAATCAAATTATATTTTGAAGATTAATTACCACAATCATTTTATTAACTTGAATTGGAGCTCGACCTGTTGAAGATCCTTATATTATTACTGGACAATTATTAACTATTTTTTATTTCTCATATTTTATTTTTAATCCATTAATTAGAAAATTATGAGATAATATTTTATTTAATTAAAATTAATGAGCTTGTAAATAAATAAGCATTTGTTTTGAAAACTTAAGAAAGAATTTTTTTTCTATTAATTTATACTAAATTTAATTAAATTATAAAATAATTATTTTTAAACCTAAAAAAAAAAATAAAAAATTTAAAGAAATAGGTAAATAACTTTTTCAAGCTAAATACATTAATTTATCATAACGATAACGAGGTAATGTTCCACGAACTCAAATAAATAAAAAAGAAATGAAACTTAATTTTAAATAAAAAATTAAATTTAATTTATACCCCCCTAAAAAAATTAAAATAAATAATATTCTTATAAATAAAATTCTAGAATATTCTGCTAAAAAAATTAAAGCAAAACCTCCACTTCTATATTCAATATTAAATCCTGATACTAACTCTCTCTCTCCTTCAGCAAAATCAAATGGAGTTCGATTAGTTTCAGCTAATATTGAAGAAAATCAACAAAATGATAAAGGAAATATAATAAATATAAATCAAATTATTATTTGAAAATCCATATATTTTATTAAATTAAAATCCATTACCATAACCACTCTAGATAATAAAATTAAAGCTAATCTTACTTCATAAGAAATAGTTTGAGCTACAGCACGTAACCCCCCTAATAAAGCATAATTAGAATTAGAAGATCAACCAGCAATTATTACTATATAAACCCCTAAACTAGTACATCTTAAAAAAAATAAAATACCTAAATTAAATCTAATTATATTAAAATAATAAGGAATTAATATTCAAATTACCATAGATAATATAAATCTAATAATAGGAGAAAAATAATAAGAATAATAATTAGAAATATTAGGATAAGTTTGTTCTTTAGAAAACAACTTAATAGCATCTGAAAAAGGTTGTATAATTCCTAAAAAACCAACCTTATTAGGACCTTTACGAATTTGAATATAACCTAAAACTTTTCGTTCTAATAAAGTTAAAAAAGCAACCCCAATTAATACACCAATAATTAAAACTAATAACCCAATTAAAATTATTAACATATCTAAATTTATCATTTACTATCTATATAATTAAATTATATATTTATGAATTCTAAAATCATTACATTTTTTCTGTCAAAATAGCTATATATATATATATATATATATATATATATATATATATATATTAAATTTACAAAAAAAAATTTTTTATAACTTATTAATAAAATTCAATATATTTTTATTTATATTATATAATTTAATTATAATATTCAATCCTTTCGTACTAAAATATTATTTTTATTAAAAGATAGAAACCAACCTGGCTTACACCGGTTTGAACTCAGATCATGTAAGATTTTAATGATCGAACAGATCAAAATATTTAAACTTTTGCATTTAAATTATATCTTAATCCAACATCGAGGTCGCAAACTTTTCTTTTTATAAGAACTAAAAAAAAAAATTACGCTGTTATCCCTAAGGTAATTTTTTCTTATAATCAATAATATTGGATCAATAAATCAATTATTTTTGTTTTTATTAATAAAAAGTTAAATTTATTTTTATATCACCCCAACAAAATATTTTTTTTTAATTACTTATTCTATTTTAATAATTATATAATAAAAAAAATATAAAACTCTATAGGGTCTTCTCGTCTTTTTAAAAAATTTTAACTTTTTAATAAAAAAATTAAATTCTATATATTAATAAAGAGACAGTTTATATTTCATCCAATCATTCATACAAGTCACTAATTAAGAGACTATTGATTATGCTACCTTTGTACAGTCAAAAATACTGCAGCCCTTTAATTTCATCAGTGGGCAGATTAGACTTTAAATTAATAAATCAAAAAGACATGTTTTTGATAAACAAGTGAATATAAAATTTTGCCGAATTCCTTTTTATTATTTTTCATTATTTTAATATTATTTAAATTAATTAATTAATAATTATTTATATATTATATACTAATTTTATCATTATAAATATTTTTTATTTGTATAAAAAAAATTTTTTTATAAAAAATTAAATTATTATTTTTAAATTTTTTTTTTAAAAGAAATTATTTATAATAAAATAAAATTTATTATCAATATAAAATATAAAAATTTCATTTTATGTAAATAATAATAATTATAAAAATATAATTTAAAGATTATCCCTTAAAATATAAAATTATACTTTTTTATGATAAAAATTAATAAATTAATTTTTAATAAATAATAAAATTTTAAATTAAATTTTTTTCTAAAAAAACTAGATATCTTTAAAAACGAATAACATTTCATTTCAAATTAATTATTAAAAATAATTTTTCTACATTAACTTTATTAATTAATTAGCTCTTTTAAATTCGAGAAATTAATTATTAATATAAAAATTGTTAATAAACTCTGATACACAAGATACAATAAATAAAAATTACTTTTCAATAATTATATTTTAACATATTTCAAATTTCTTTTACAATACTTATATACTATAAAAATTATTATTTTTTCTTAATTAATACTTTAACCCCCATTAAAATATAATTTAAAAAAATTTTTTTTATATAATATTATTTTTTTTTATTTTAATTAATTTTTAGATTTCAAATTAACTAATTTTTATTTAATATCTTTTCAATGTAAATGAAATACTTATTCAAGATCTAATTTGATCTTTCTAGAAACACTTTCCAGTACCTCTACTTTGTTACGACTTATTCCAATTTATTAATGAAAGCGACGGGCAATATGTACATATTTTAATTTATAATCATTTAATTAATCTTAATTAAATTACATTTAAATCCAATTTCAATTTATTTTTCATATAAATTTCCATATAAATAAATTTATTGTAATCCATTATATTCTTAATTATAATCTGCATCTTGATCTGATTTAATTTCATATTTTAATTTTTAAATATTATTTATTATAAAAAAATATTTTTTTAACAACGATATACAAAATAATAAATTAAGTAAATTTATTCGTGGATTATCAATTAATAAACAGATTCCTCTAAATAAACTAAAATACCGCCAAATTATTTAAGTTTCATAAAATTAACTACTATTTTAGTGTTTAACCTTAATTTTAAAATAATAGGGTATCTAATCCTAGTTTAAATATTTAACTTTTTTAAATCATATTTACCTAATAATTTTTTTTTAAAATTAAAATTTCACTTAATAATTTTAATTTTAATTTATTATACTAACTTAAATATTTATTAACAACTAAAAAAATTTATTTTAACTTTTGTATAACCGCAACTGCTGGCACAAAATTTGTTATTAATTTTTATATTACTAAATCTTAATTTCTTAAATCTTTAAAATTAATTACTACTATTAAATTAAATATTATTTAAATAATTTATTTTTAACACTATAATTTATATGAAAAATAAATTTATAATAAATTTTTTAAACTATAAAAAATTTTTTTTATTCTTAAAATATTATGAATAGATTTTTTTTTTTTTTTTTTTATATATATAAATTTATATAATTTAATGATAAATTAATTTTATTATTATTATTAATGATTAATTAATATATAATTTAATTTAAATGATAAATTATTATTTAATTAATATATTAATAATTCTTTCTCTCTCTTAATTAATATTAAATTTAAATAAAATATTCAACTATACAATTAATAATCAAGAAAATAATATAATAATTAAAATAATTAATTTTAATTATATATATTATATATATATATATATAAACCATCCTTAATAAATTTTCATATAAAAAAAAAA